AATCAAAAATCCTCCTTTTCTCAAAGGAGAATCGAAAAAATCATATTTTCATACAATATCTTAATTGAATTATATGTAATGATCAATAAATTAAGTTGAATTCTATATCTACACATACCAAAAACATAGAAAAATCCGAATACCAATCTAATCTATTCTATAGATATTTGGCCTAGAGTTGACAAACAAACAAAACCAGCAATATACTTTATTAGTATCGCATAGAAATCTAAATGGGGCGTGGCCAAGTGGTAAGGCAACGGGTTTTGGTCCCGCTATTCGGAGGTTCGAATCCTTCCGTCCCAGAACATATATATTCTCTGACAATATAGATTGCTTTTTTAACAATGTTCCGTTTAAAATCGAAATGTTAGCTGGAATGTGATTGTTGTTTCTTATTTTTTTCTTCGATGAATCGTTTTTTTTTTCAAAAACTGAATCGAGATGCGAAAGAATCCATATTCCCTATCTCGTATTCTCTACCCCCTAAATTAGCCTACTTAGATTCAATTTTCTTTTTTGTAGATTTCTTGACTTTTCGCCAAGAGGGGGTTTTTGGTACTAATTAAATTCACTAAGTCTCTTAATTCTTAATCAATGAGGTAGGCTTAAATAGAAAAAAAGGAGCAAAAACTGGACTTGTTTGGCTTTGTGCCTAGACAGCTCGCATTTCGTAAAAATAAAAAAGACTAGGACACCCCCTTCTTTTGATTTATGCTGCATCAGTCCCGGGGTAGATAGGAGTTAATCAGTAATGGTAAAGCCTTCATTTCAATATCTATAAACGGTGACAATTGCTCAGTCTATTTGATCGAATTGATAGATACGAAAACCTCCCCATTCTTTGGATTTTATCAATCAGATGAAAAAAAAGACTTATCTTTTTTCCTAAGATGATCAAAAGTTATTTTTAACTATCAAATTTTCTTGGAATAATGATGTCGAAGGGGGAACTTTCGAAATTTATTCGAAATTTCGCAAGAGAAATAGTTTTAATCATTCCTTAGAAGCTGAATCTTTCTCTCCTATTAAGTCACGTGAAGATGCAGAATCAAAAAGAATTCGTTTATTCGTCTTATTTATTATTATATTATTTATATAAACAAATTATTTATTATATATATTTATTAATTAATATTATAATGTTAGACAAATTAATATTAGTGATGGGGTCTTACTAAGACTTCTTCAGAAAAATCTTTATCCACCTATATCTATAGTATTAGTTATATCTATATACTATATATATAGAAGATATAGAAAATACTATAGATTATGGTGTTTATACATCAGCCCAACCAATGACTATTCATGATTCCATAATTGAATCAATTTCATACCGGTTCTTAGAGGAATGTTATGGTAAAACTTCGTTTGAAACGATGTGGTAGAAAGCAACGTGCGACTTGAAGGACACGATCCGTTGTGGATTTGTACATCCACCATTTTTTGTAGGAATGAAGGTGCTCTTAGCTCGACATCATTGGTTCTGTTTCACCATAACCCCTCGTTTTTTGTTGTCTTGGAATGGAAATAGTCCATGATGGAGCTCGAGTAGAAAGTATTAATTTATTTCTCGGGGCAAGGGTCTAGGGTTAATGCCAATCAATAAAAAAATTGAAACAACTTCGTAAATATATCTTAGGTATGGAAATCGAAAGAATCCAATTCGAGCAAGTTTCAAATGAAAAAATTTATTGGAATTGATCAAACTTTTTCGATCCAAAGTGTTTCACGAGGGAATCCATCATCTTGGAGGATTCTTTCATAGAAATCGCAAAAAGGGTATGTTGCTGCCATTTTGAAAGGATTCAAAAGCACCGAAGTAATGTCTAAACCCAATGATTTAAAATAAAACAAAGATAAAGGATCCCAGAACAAGGAAACACCTTTTTAATTGTCTGAATAACTGGATCAGACTGAAGAATCCTATTTTAAACGAGACAAACAAAAAAGGAGGAAAGACCGCTCAATAAATGAAATTGCCGAAAGATTTTCCTTTGAATTGTTTGAAAGTTATCCAACTTGAGTTATGAGAGTACGAATGGTTTCTTTTGCATTTTAAGGAAGAACGAAGAAAAAAAGACTTACATCTTTAATTGCTTTGATCATTTTATGGATCCAGTTGTCATTTCTTAGATAGAATTCCATACAGAGACAAAACTTCGAATCAATCATTTTTCTCGAGCCGTACGAGGAGAAAGCTTCCTATACGTTTCTAGGGGGGGTGTTGTTCATCTACATCTATCCCAATGAGCCATCTATCGAATCGTTGCAATTGATGTTCGATCCCGAAGAGAAGGAAAAGATCTTCAGAAAGTGGGTTTTTATGATCCGATAAAGAATCAAACTTATTTAAATGTTCCTGCTATTTTATATTTCCTTGAAAAAGGGGCTCAACCTACAGAAACTGTTCAGGATATTTTAAAGAAGGCAGAGGTTTTTAAGGAACTTCGTCCTAATCAACCGAAATTCAATTAAGGAAATAAATTAAGGAAAT